CTGGAGAATACCCAACAATTGCTTCCATTGAATGAATGATTGATCCAGACCCTAAAAACAACAATGCTTTCGAATAAGCATGAGTAATCAAATGAAATAAAGCAGCTCGGTAAGACCCAATACCGAGAGCTAACATCATATAACCCAATTGAGACATTGTAGAATAGGCTAAACTTCTCTTAATATCTTTTTGAGCAAGAGCTAAAGTAGCTCCTAATAGTAATGTTATTATACCTATCAAAGCTATTATATTCATTATGTAAGGTATAACTCTAAAAAGAGGAAGAAGCCGAGCTACAAGAAAAATTCCTGCGGCTACCATAGTAGCAGCATGTATAAGAGCTGAAATAGGAGTGGGTCCTTCCATAGCATCAGGTAACCATACCTGAAGGGGAAATTGAGCGGATTTAGCAATTGCACCAGAAAATAATAAGAGGGCACACAAAGTAACAAATAAAAAATTAACTTCATTATTATAAATCAAGTTATTGAATATCTCAAACAAATCCTGAAATTCGAAACTGCCTGTTATCCAATAAAGACCTAAAATTCCTAATAATAAACCAAAATCCCCTACACGATTAGTTACAAACGCTTTTTGACAAGCATTCGCTGCAATCGGTCGTGTAAACCAAAAACCTATTAATAGATAAGAACAGACTCCAACTAATTCCCAAAAAATATAAATTTGTATCAAATTAGAACTAGTCACTAATCCCAGCATTGAAGTATTGAAAAAACTCATATAAGCAAAAAATCTCAAATATCCTTGATCATGAGACATATAATTGTCACTATAAATAAGAACCAAAATTCCAACAGTAGTAATTAAGATTGACATAATAGAAGTAAGTGGATCGATCAAGTAGGTGAACTCTAAAGAAAAGTCATTATTGATGGTCCAAGACCATACATATTGATAGATATAACTGTTATTTATTTGCTGAATAGGCAGATTGGCTGAAAAAATCATAACTATACTTAACAATAAAACACTAGGAAAAGCCCACATGCGACGAAGATTTTTTGTTGCCTTCGGGAAAAGGAGAAGTCCCACTCCTATTAACATAGGAATTATAACTGGAATGAAAGGTATGATCCATGAATATTGATATGTATATTCCATAAAAATAAATAAATAAAAATCTTTTATTCTTAATTAACTGTTTCTGATTCACCAGCTCTTATTTTTTTTTTGAAAGGAATCAGTTAATAAAAAAATTAAGATATATAAAACTAAAAAAAAATTTTATATTCTTAATTATTATAAATCTTTTCCGAATACTTCAAACAAAACAAGATATTTCAAATCAAGAAGTTTGAATTGGTCAAATGAGATGACCAAGCTACTATTGAAAAATAAATACTTACTCTTTTTTTTTAAGTAAGATTTTATGAAGCTACAAAAAATAAAAATTTCAATTATTATTACAATTTACATAATACAATATTATAACAATATTTTAATCTCGGGAGAGAGTAAGGACAAATAATTACACCAAAAAGAGTATTTTATTTTGATATGATTCATAAAAGACAGACACAGTCCATACATAACTTAACTCAAGGAAATAAGAACTATTTTTTTTAGTTCGTTTATTCAGAATCATTAACCAATGCAGTTTTGAATTGATTGAAGGAATTACTAAAAAAAAATGACTTTTCTTTAGAAAAAAATGATGTATACTTTAACACATTAACTGCAAGTCTCATTTGAATTTGAAAATCTTAATTAGGTGCACTCTTTTTTCAAGTTTGGCTAATTAAGCAATAAAAAAAAAAATAAAGGGAATTAAGGATTGGTTTCTTAAATTTTTTGATGTATTTTATTACATGTATAAATATAGCACGATGAAAATAAACAATAAACAATATAAAGGAACAACCGCTTTGGTTTATATTTTTTCTTTTTTTATGACGAGAGTCTAATTTAGACTATAAATAGATAATTAGATAGTAAGTAAAGAACAATTGGTTTTGAACAATAGATGTCTTTCACATCCAACTAGAGAAATGAATACTCTATCATAATTTTTTAATGGCAGTTCCAAAAAAACGCACTTCTATATCAAAAAAACGAATTCGTAAAAATATTTGGAAAATGGAGGGGTATTGGGTAGCATTGAAAGCTTTTTCGTTAGCGAAATCTCTTTCTACAGGGAATTCAAAAAGTTTTTTGTACAATAAGAAATAAATAAATAATTAATAAGAAATAAATAAATAATTAATGGAATAATCTGAATCTATCTCTGACTCTAAAAAAAGTCTAGTTTCATTTTTAATTTCGTTTCTAATTTTTTAATTTATATATTATATATAATAATTAATATAATAATTATTAATTATATATTAATTATACTTAAAAACTAAAAAAAAGTAATGATTCCCATTCCTTAATGTTTTGAATGGATAAATATTAAATTGAATTCATTTTGCCATTATGTTATGTAAAATAATTCTTATTTTGTATACTTAATACTTAAATTTTTAAAATGATATTCTTTTTTGTTTGACAAAAAAAAGAATAAATACAAGATATAAAGTTTCAACTGTCTTTTTAGTAAAGTTTTGTCTTTTTTATATTTATTTATTATATTTATATAATATATATTTATATAATATATACTATTTTTTATAGAACAACAAATATAAGATCTTTAATCCAAATTCAAATTAATGAGTTGTTGAAACTCATTTTTTTTTAGTTTCAAACTTGTTTTGTAATTTTCTGAACAATCATTTTAAACAATAATTATCAATATATATACTCCTTATCCTTATATATACCTTATATACCTCGTATAAAATATCCATTGATAAAAGCTTCTTGTCCCATTTAGGTGGATATTTTATACGAGAAATGTATCAATTTTGGTCATCAAAAAAAATGGATCCTATAGTTGCTTGGGCTGGGGAAGATAGATCAATATATGTATTAAGTATTAATTTTTAACGGGTTATTCTAATTTGAAGTAGGGTCCAATTACGATAGAAATCAAAACTCTTTTTTTATATGATACGCCCAATACCTAACCCAAACCCAATTTAATTAATTTATTAATGTTAAGTTAAATAAACTTAACACTCTAAATATTAAATCAAACAAATAATAAAAAATCATGAATTTAAATGTTTCCTATAAAACTAAAAAATATTGAATGATTGAGTACTTTAACCTAGACGATTAAATAAGAATAGGTTATTATGATTTCGAACAAGCCGCTATGGTGAAATCGGTAGACACGCTGCTCTTAGGAAGCAGTGCTAGAGCATCTCGGTTCGAGTCCGAGTGGCGGCATGGCATCTTATAAAAGAGTAAGTCCTATAATAAATTCAATTCCCAATTTCCATTCCTATAATTTCGAGAATCCCCCCCCCCCTTTTTTTATTTATTTTAAATTTTTTTATGATATTTTCAAGTTTAGAGCATATATTAACTCATATATCCTTTTCGGTTGTTTCAATTGTAATTTCAATTCGTTTGATAATCTTATTAATTAATGAAAGCGCAGGACTATATGATTCATCAGAAAAGGGCATAAAAACTACTTTTGTCTGTATAACAGGATTATTAGTTACTCGTTGGATTTATTCGAGACATTTACCCTTAAGTGATTTATACGAATCATTAATTTTTCTTTCGTGGAGTTTGTCCATTATTTGTATGGTTCCGTATTTCAAAAAAAATATAAACCATTTAAGCGCAATAACCGCGCCAAGTATTATTTTTACCCAAGGCTTTGCTACTTCTGGTTTTTTAACTGAAACACATCAATCCGTAATATTAGTACCCGCTCTACAATCTCATTGGTTAATGATGCACGTAAGTATGATGGTATTGGGTTATGCAGCTCTTTTATGTGGATCATTATTATCAGTAGCTCTTATAGTCATTACATTTCGAAAAGTCATAAGGGCTTTTGAGAAAAAGAATAATGATTCATTTTCATTTGATGCTATCCAATACATGAATGAAAGAAACAACGTTTTATGGAACATTTATTTGATCTCTTCTAGGAATTATTATAGATCTCAATTGATTCAACAATTGGATCATTGGAGTTATCGTATTATTGGTATAGGGTTTATCTTTTTAACCATAGGTATTCTTTCGGGAGCAGTATGGGCAAATGAGGCATGGGGCTCATATTGGAATTGGGATCCGAAGGAAACTTGGGCATTTATTACTTGGACCATATTCGCGATTTATTTACATATTCGAACAAATAAAAATTTTGAAGGTGTAAATTCCGCAATTGTAGCCTCGATGGGATTTCTTATAATTTGGATATGCTATTTTGGGGTCAATCTATTAGGAATAGGGCTACATAGTTATGGTTCATTTACACTAACGTCTAACTGAAGAAAGGACCTAACGAACACAAGCAAACATGGGACAGCATATATATAAGAAAACATTGTGTAAGCCTTCGAGAACCTTTTGAATCACTACTTTGATTCAAAAGGTTCTTACAAAGGCCAAACAAATCTGGTTAAAAGTCTAATTCATTTTTTTATTTTTAACTTAAGTTAAAGTTAAACTTAAGAGAAGAAAATTATTATTTTATTGTTTTTTTAATTGTATAACGAATTTTTTAAAACATCCTAATATTATTTATTATTATAGATTATTATAGTATATTATTAGTATAGGATTGCTGTTTGATTTTTTATTTTATTCATGAAAATTATCTATAAAAATAGATAGATATAATATCTTCGACCTTGTCAACTGATAGTGAGAAAACGAAATCCGGATAAATACCAATACCTATTACAGGTAAAAGGATAGAGATCGAAACAAATAACTCTCGCGGTCCAGAATCAAAAAAAGAAGAGTTTGGAGCATTAAAAAACTTGTATCCATAGAACATTTGGCGTAACATAGATAATGAATAAATAGGAGTTAATATCATTCCAATTGCCATTACAAATGTAATTAGTATTTTTGTTATTAAAAAAAATTTTTGGCTGGTAATTAGTCCCAAAAATACTATTAATTCTGCAACAAAACCACTCATCCCCGGTAATGCAAGGGAAGCCATCGATAAGATACTGAAAGTCGTGAATATTTTTGGAACCGGGATCGCCATTCCGCCCATTTCGTCGAGATAAACAAGACGTATTCTATCAAAACTCGTTCCCGCCAAGAAAAAAAGTGCAGCGCCAATAAAGCCATGAGAGATTATTTGTAAAATGGCTCCATTGAGGCCCATATCACTTATAGAGCCAATTCCTATAATTATGAAACCCATATGAGATATGGAGGAATAGGCTATTCTTTTTTTTAAATTACGTTGACCGGGAGATGCTGAAGCTGCATAGATTATTTGAATTGTGCCTACTATAATCAACCAGGGAGCAAATAGAGAATGAGCGCGGGGCAATAATTCCATATTAATCCGAACCAATCCATACGCTCCCATTTTTAATAAAATTCCGGCTAGAAGCATACAAGTACTGTAATGTGCCTCTCCATGGGTGTCTGGTAACCATGTATGTAAAGGTATAATTGGTGATTTGACAGCAAAAGCAATAAGAAATCCAATATAGAATATTATTTCCAGTGCTACTGGATAAGATTGATTAGCTGATGTTTCAAAATTTAATGTTGGTTCATTGGAACCATATAAACCGATACCCAGAACTCCTATTAATAAAAAAACGGAACTTCCCGCAGTGTACAAAATAAACTTTGTGGCTGAATACAAACGTTTCTTTCCCCCCCACACGGATAGAAGTAGATAAACGGGAATTAATTCTAACTCCCACATGATGAAAAAGAGTAAAAGGTCTCGAGAAGAAAATGATCCTATTTGGCCGCTATACATTGCTAACATCAGGAAATGGAATAATCGGGAATCTCGAGTAACCGGCCGAGCCGCTAAAGTAGCTAAAGTGGTGATAAATCCTGTCAGCAAAATAGGTCCTATAGAAAGTCCATCTATTCCCAATCTCCAGTAAAAATCAAAAAGATTGATCCATTTATAATCCTCCGTCAGTTGCATTAATCGATCGTCCAATTGGAAATGATAATAGAAGGCATAAGTTATTAGAAGGAGTTCCAGAACGCATATAAATATAGTATACCCTCTTATTACCTTATTTCCTCTATGAGGGAGAAAGAAAATTAAAGAACCCGCGAATATTGGCAAAACTACCAATATTGTTAACCAAGGAAAATAATTCGTAGTAAAAACAAGATACACTTGGACCAGAAAAATCCGTGCTCGAAAAAAGATATTCTATTTTTTTATTTTATTTTTTCGAGCAGGGGGATTTTTGTCGGTAAAAAAAATGAATGTATTCAGGTGGGATTTGTGAAAGGAATCAATAAGCTAGGCCCATGCTTCGAGTTGTTTCATGCCATAAATAAACTCGAACACTCAAGTAATCCGTTGGACAGGCGGATTCACATCTCTTACAACCAACACAGTCTTCTGTTCTTGGAGCAGAAGCAATTTGTTTAGCTTTACATCCGTCCCAAGGTATCATTTCTAATACATCTGTGGGGCAGGCTCGGACACATTGAGTACACCCTATACACGTATCATAAATCTTTACTGAATGTGACATTGGATATATAAATTTTTGAACATCATAAGTTTTCGATCTAGTAAACTTGTAAATGAATTATACATATATTTAGTATTTAGACACCAGATGAATCAATGATTTACCAGAATTTTTATAATTAATCTGCTCCCGGATCGGCTCATGCGAGAGGTCCAAGATCCTTTGATTTATTGCATTTTTTGTAAACACGATCAATACGTTATGTACCATCCATGTTAATTCGACTATATAAATATTATAATTTATATGATTAATACTGCTTATTAATACATAATACAATACTACTTATTCAACAAATTTGATTGATTGATACGAGTTGATTTTCTGTTACGATAAATTGCGGAAACAATAGCTGGCCCAATAGCTGCTTCAGCGGCTGCAATAGCTATAACAAAAATTGAAAAAATATTTCCTTTTAATTGGCGACTATCAAAAAAATCAGAAAATGTTACAAAATTTATATTAACTGCATTCAGTATAAGTTCAAGACACATAAGGGCTCTAACCATATTTCGACTTGTGATTAATCCATAGATACCGATAGAAAATAAATAGGCACTCACAATAAGTACATGTTCGAGCATCATTGACCAACTCCTTATCAATTTCGATTTATTTCAAGATAAAAAACAATTTAATGGGTTCAATTGACTAGATAGAATATAAAAAGTTTGGTAATAGATTGAATAAAAGAATTTCTATTTATATTTTATACATAAACAATCTTCAAATAAAATTGAAGTGAGGGGAAATGGATGTGATAACACAGAACAAAGTTTAATTTGTATTTAGGTTATTAGTTCGAAAGATTTCTTACTGGCGAGCCACAGCAATTGCACCTATCAAAGCAGCTAAAAGAATTATCGAAATGAGTTCAAATGGAAGAAAAAAATCTGTTGATAAATGAATTCCAATTTGTTGACT